TATCTCAATTTCACCCTTTTAGATACTCTTTCAGACCCATTGCCGATACTAAGTAGCAGTCAAAAATTTGTATCCATTTTTCATGATATGATGCATGGATCAGATATATCACGGCCAATTCCTCAGAAGATTCTTCCACAATGGACTCTGATAAGTGAGATTTCGAGTCAATGTTTACAGAATCTTCTTCTGGCCGAAGAAATGATTCATCGAAATAATGAGTCACCCGTTCCATTGATATGGGCACATCTTAGATCAACAAATGCTCGGGAGTTCCTCTATTCAATCTTTTTCCTTCTTCTTGTTGCTGGATATCTCGTTCGTATACATCTTCTCTTTGTTTCCCGAGCCTCTAGTGAGTTACAGACAGAGTTAGAAAAGATCAAATCTTTGATGATTCCATCATACATGATGGAATTTCGAAAACTTCTGGATAGGTATCCTACATCTGAACTGAATTCTTTCTGGTTAAAGAATCTCTTTCTAGTTATTCTGGAACAATTAGGAGATTCTCTGGAAGAAATACGGGGTTCTGCTTCTGGTGGCAACATGCTATTGGGTGGTGGTCCCGCTTATGGGGTCAAATCAATACGTTCTAAGAAGAAATATTGGAAGATCAATCTCATCGATCTTGTAAGTATCATACCAAATCCCCTCAATCGAATCATTTTTTCGAGAAATACGAGACATCTAAGTCGTACAAGTAAAGAGATCTATTCATTGATAAGAAAAAGAAAAAACGTGAACGGTGATTGGATTGATGAGAAAATAGAATTCTGGGTCGCGAACAGTGATTCGATTGATGATGAAGAAAGAGAATTCTTGGTTCAGTTCTCCACCTTAACGACAGAAAAAAGGATTGATCAAATTCTATTGAGTCTGACTCATAGTGATCATTTATCAAAGAATGACTCTGGTTATCAAATGATTGAACAACCGGGATCAATTTCCTTACGATACTTAGTTGACATTCATCAAAAGGATCTAATGAATTATGAGTTCAATAGATCCTGTTTAGCAGAAAGACGGATCTTCCTTGCTCATTATCAGACAATCACTTATTCACAAACCTCGTGTGGGGCTAATAGTTTTCATTCCCCATCTCCTCATGGAAAACCCTTTTCGCTCCGCTTAGCCCTATCCCCTTCTAGAGGTATTTTAGTGATAGGTTCTATAGGAACTGGACGATCCTGTTTGGTCAAATACCTAGCGACAAACTCCTATGTTCCTTTCATTACGGTATTTCCGAACAAGTTCCTGAATGACAAGCCTAAAGGTTATCTTATTGATGATATCGATATTGATGATAGTGACGATATCGATATTGATGATAGTGACGATATCGATATTGATGATAGTGACGATATTGATGATAGTGATGATGACCTTGATATTGATACGGAGCTGCTAACTATGACGAATGTGCTAACTATGTATATGACGCCGAAAATAGACCGATTTGATATCACCCTTCAATTCGAATTAGCAAAAGCAATGTCTCCTTGCATAATATGGATTCCAAACATTCATGATCTGCATGTGAATGAGTCGAATTACTTATCCCTCGGTCTATTAGAGAACTATCTCTCCAGGGATTGTGAAAGATGTTCCACTGGAAAGATTCTTGTTATTGCTTCGACTCATATTCCCCAAAAAGTGGATCCCGCTCTAATAGCTCCGAATAAATTAAATACATGCATTAAGATACGAAGGCTTCTTCTTCCACAACAACGAAAGCACTTTTTCATTCTTTCATATACTAGGGGATTTCACTTGGAAAAGAAGATGTTCCATACTAACGGATTCGGGTCCATAACCATGGGTTCCAATGCGCGAGATCTTGTAGCACTTATCAATGAGGCCCTATCAATTAGTATTACACAGAAGAAATCCATTATAGAAACTAATACAATTAGATCAGCTCTTCATAGAAAAACTTGGGATTTTCGATCCCAGATAAGATCGGTTCAGGATCATGGGATCCTTTTCTATCAGATAGGAAGGGCTGTTGCACAAAATGTACTTCTAAGTAATTGCCCCATAGATCCTATATCTATCTATATGAAGAAGAAATCATGTAAGGGAGGGGATTCTTATTTGTACAAATGGTACTTCGAACTTGGAACGAGCATGAAGAAATTAACGATACTTCTTTATCTTTTGAGTTGTTCTGCCGGATCGGTCGCTCAAGATCTTTGGTCTTCATCCAGACACGATGAAAAAAATTGGATCACTTCTTATGGATTCGTTGAGAATGATTCTGATCTAGTTCATGGCCTATTACTATTATTACTATTAGAAGTAGAAGGCGCTCTGGCTCTGGCGGGATCCTCACGGACAGAAAAAGATTGCAGTCAGTTTGATAATAATCGAGTGACATTACTTCTTCGGTCCGAACCAAGGAATCAGTTAGATATGATGCAAAATGGATCTTGTTCTATCGTTGATCAGAGATTTCTATATGAAAAATACGAATCGGAGTTTGAAGAAGGGGAAGGGG